TCGGTTTTCTACTAGCAGCTTTAACTATAACCTCAGTTCTATTTATTGGTCTAAGCAAAATACGACTTATTTGAAATTAATTGAATGCAGATTTTTTTATAAAAAAGGATTTCGGTGGTATTTCGTTCGATAGTTCCTTACCGTGTTAATTACCCAATTTTAGTCATTGAGATTCATCGGCAATACAGATTAAGAGCTAGGAATAGATAGTACCTCTCTTTTCTCCCTTTCAAAAATGAAAACAAAAGAAAATTGAAATGATTGAAGTTTTTTTATTTGGAATCGTCTTAGGTCTAATTCCTATTACTTTGGCTGGATTATTCGTAACTGCTTATTTACAATACAGACGTGGTGATCAGTTGGACTTTTGATTAATTAACATCTCGTTTTTTTTACTGACCTCCTTCTTGCTTTCATATGCGGGAGGTCTAATTCAGATTGCTACTCAATAATTTGCGAACAGTGTAATTTTGACACAATCTAATAAACAAGAGTGAAATCACGCTCTGTAGGATTTGAACCTACGACATTGGGTTTTGGAGACCCACGTTCTACCGAACTGAACTAAGAGCGTTTTTCTTGTTTTTTTTCTAAAAAACGAAAAGGCTAGAACGAGGACATTCTTTAACCCGAATTGATTTTGTACGTATATACTATTATCATAGTATATCATAAATTTCAGAATTCTATGTATGTCCAATTTTATTAAAAAAAATAGATCAAAATAGATACCTCGTTACTGCTCTTCTGAGCAGTAATAGGTAGGGATGACAGGATTTGAACCCGTGACATTTTGTACCCAAAACAAACGCGCTACCAAGCTGCGCTACATCCCTTTCAATTGGTTTACAGTGTCATTGTAGAGAATTCCTGTCTTGTTTTCCACATCCGTCTTCTTTTTTATTGGTATATCAAATTCATTTCTTCTTTTTTTCTCATATCAGATAACAAAGATATAATTAAAAAAATGACTTTTTTTTTTACGATAATTCTCTCAATTTCAATTTTACATAAATAGGCGTTTCCGTTTTCAAATGGAATCTATAAGATCGTTCTAGTAGACAATATTTCAATTCTAATTTTGAAAGTGGGGGGGGGCAGAAGTTACGTATATAAATACAAGAACTTCTTAACTACATGTACATCTGTAGTTATATATATTACTATATATAATGTAATACAATAAAGAAGAAAAGAAGAAAGAAGGAGGATTTCAAATGCGAGATCTAAAAACATATCTTTCCGTAGCACCGGTACTAAGTACTCTATGGTTCGTTTCGTTAGCAGGTTTATTAATAGAGATTAATCGTTTATTTCCAGATGCATTAACATTTCCATTTTTTTCATCCTAGTTATTAACATCAGAAAGGGGTGAAAAATTTAGAGATACAATCAACAATCGGGGACTCATTCTCCCCCCCCCCCCCACCTTTTCTAATTCATTCTAAAAAAATAATTCGAAAAAGTGGGGGGGCGAAAGGTCATAAAAATGAGGGTTCAGGATCCAATTAAATTAGTAATAGAACGAAAAAAAAGTGTTGCTAGGGAAAGAGTATCCTATGAGATACTTAAAAAAAAATACTGTACAAAGATTTTAAATATAGTTTTCACAAAATCATTGTATTGCTTATTATTTTATTTTTATTTAATTACTAATTAATATTCATTGCAACGAAATATTTCAGAATTTTTTTTAGTTAACAGCTTCTATTTTTTTGGTTCTTGTTCTTTCTGGATCCTAAAATTAAAATAGAAGATTGAGGTGAATCATAAATCCAAAGGAGGTTTCATGGCCAAGGGTAAAGATGTTCGAGTAACAATTATTTTGGAATGTACCAGTTGTGTTCGAAATGATATTAAGAAAGAATCAGCGGGAATTTCCAGATATATTACTCAAAAGAATCGGCATAACACCCCTAGTCGATTGGAATTGAGAAAATTCTGTCCCTATTGTTATAAACATACAATTCACGGGGAAATCAAGAAATAGATCAAATTGAGTGCTTGTATGTCAACTTTTTTTTTAAGAACAGGAATAATGCTAGTATCTATATCTTATTACATATATATATAAATATAATATATATAAATATAAAAAAATAAATCAATAGAAAGAAATCTAATCCTATATTCTTAATTCTATTATAGAAACTCTATCCTATATAGAAATAGAAATCGTTTTTATTTTGATCCGATCAAAATAGGATTTTAGAGATAAGGAATAAAAAATTATGAATAAATCTAAGCGACTTTTTACTAAATCCAAGCGATCTTTTCGTAGGCGTTTGCCCCCGATCCAATCGGGGGATCGAATTGATTATAGAAACATGAGTTTAATTAGTCGATTTATTAGTGAACAAGGAAAAATATTATCTAGACGGGTGAATAGAGTGACTTTAAAACAACAACGATTAATCACTATTGCTATAAAACAAGCTCGTATTTTATCTTTGTTACCTTTTCTTAATAATCAGAAACAATTTGAAAGAAGTGAGTCGACCCCTAGAACTACTAGCCTTAGAACCAGAAAAAAATAGACTTATTCTTCAAGTGAATAACAATTTCAATCTGAAGGAATTAAAAAAGAGATTAATATTTTGTTCGAAAAATCAAATCAAGAATCAAAATTTGATTGTTACGTCTGTGTCTGTCATAAAAAAAAAAAAGAAAAGAATCGTCGAAAAGAAAAAGAATAACTCGTTTTTTAGCGACTATATACTCTCGTTTTGTTTTGACGACTTTTTTTTATAATACTAATTTCTACTCTACCTTCCCCGAGCTCATTCTCCTTAGAACTCTATTTCAAATATTTTCGTGGATTTCTTCCAATCCCCTTATTTTTTTATGTCATTCGAAATTGTATAAAGACAACTCCTATTTAATAGAGCTATTTGTGCAAGTATTTTCCGATTAAGAAGTAATTGCTTCTTGTACATATTGTGTATGAATTGGTTATAACTATAGAATACCCCCATTTCGTGAATTACGGCATTTATTCGAGTGATCCATAAACGGCGAAAATCTCTTTTTCTTTTACCCCTATCCCGATGAGCCGAAACTAAAGCTCTTATTCTTTGTTGAGTCATAGTTCGTGTAAGTCGTGAATGAGCCCCTCGAAAGCTTGATGCAAATAAACGAAGTTTTGTTCTACGCCTCCGAGCTATATATCCGCGTTTAATTCTAGTCATTGAATAAATCAAACTTTGATGAATAACTAATTCTTTTTTTAGTTATTCTTTTCCCCTTAGTCTATTAATAACCAAACGAATTATTCCAATGTATAAAAAAAAATTCCAATGGCTTTTGCTACTCTAACCTTCCCCACCACTATTTTTTGCTAGGTATTTTCCTTTGCTTTGAAAGGATAAATTGCCTTGATACTTGATATAAAAAAAAAGAATAACTACAAAAAGTAGTAAATAGAATTGGCTAAATAGTGGGTTCCATCGTTTCTATGGTTACTTCTAAAACGGTGAGGTCCTCTCTATACACCGGAGCTCCTTCTTTTAATTAATCAATACTATTGGTAACTTGTACAATTCACATTCTTTGGCTCTACCCCATGAATATTCCAGTAATAGGTCTTTCACAATGAGATCCACTTTATACAGTAACGGTATTTCATTTTTAAAATTGATTTGGTCATTTACCCTGTTAGTCCGTTCTTTTCTTTCAAGAGTGGAATCTTTTTTCTAAAAAATGGAATTTCCCCCGCTTAATGGATAATCATTTGTTATCATTGGGGGTTTTCTAAAAAATGGAGTTGATTGGATTTGCACCAATGTAAACCATAAGTTTCAGACACAATAGAATATATGAACGATCTATATTTTTTAAATAATGAATCGAGTTCCTCCATTCTATTTTATTCACAGGTACTGATCCTTGATATTTCAAAAAGAATTTCCTTTTTGTGTCTCAGTCTATGATCTAAACGAGTCGCACATACACCCGAGTACATGTTCCTCGTCGCTGAGGGCATCCCCGAAGCGCTGGGGATTTCGTGACATTTCGGATTGGCTGTCTTGTATTTCTAATAAGTTGTTTAATGGTTGGCATACGGAATCATATAAATAATGGGCTGGTTTAGATTAGTTCTAACCGGCTAATTCTGAATTACTTCTCTTCAAGACTCTCTTCAATATAAAAAAAATATTGAAGAGAATATGAAACTAAACCTTTAATCTAAAAATATATAAAATTAGAAATTGTAGATTTGCATGAAATCGCTCCTATTTTTTATTGAACCGCTACAAGATCAACAATTCCATGAGCTTGGGCTTCTGTTGCTGACATAAAAACATCCCTTTCCATGTCTTCGGATACAACCCATATAGGTTTGCCCGTTCTTTGTACATAAACCCTTGTGATGGTTTCGCGAAGTTTTAGTAGTTCTTCCGCTTCCAAGATAAATTCTCCCGTTTGTGCCTCATAAAACGAACTAGCGGGTTGATGGATCATTACCCTGATGATATAATAGAAAAGGTTTTTCTATTTCGCAGAATGAGGCGGGATAACCAAAACCAAAAAAACAGAGAAAATTGAATAACCGTACAGGCTTTTTTTGTGCATTGCATACGGCTCCACAATGGAATTGACTTTTTTGACCTTTCCTTTTGGAGAAAGAAAACAAAATATAGGTTGTATTATACGCAGATCCAGAAATCATCCAATTACCATCCTTCTTTTTTTGTAGGAGTTAAAAAATACTATGATGGTTCCGTTGCTTTATATATCATTTTTTTGATTCGTCTATGATTCAGCAATCCCAAAGTGTCTTTTTTTTTTTATAAATTTTGTAAATAAGCTTCCGGTGTGAAAACAAAGTTTGTGACGCTGAAATGTGCCCGAATAGGTAAGATATCATTTGAAATACCCCTTCCTTATCTCATACTACTCTTTCAATATATAATCTAATTTTTTTTAATCTAAAAAATTTCATATCGAATTCGAAGTGCCATGCTATTATTACTTAACTAATTCATATTTCCGATGGCGAAGGCATAGTATTTTTTTCTCGAAAAAAAAACTCATTGGCGCCAAGCGTGAGGGAATGCTATACGTTTGGTAATTGCTCCTCCGACCAGGATAAAGGATGCTATTGAAGCGGCCAATCCCATGCATATTGTCTGTACATCGGGTCGCACAAATTGCATAGTATCATAAATAGCCATTCCAGATATTACCCATCCACCAGGAGAGTTTATAAACAAATAAAGATCTTTGGTATCCTTTTCTATACTGAGATATATCATAAGACTAATAAGTTGATTCGAGATTTCGGTATCAACCTCTTGGCCTAAAAAAAATAATCTTTCTCGATAAAGTCGGTTGATTAGGATAAAATTTTATTCCTTAGGAGCCGTACAGGCACCTTTTGATGCATACGGTTCAACAAAAATTGTGAAAAATCAATGTGTCGATTCCAACCTCCCCTTTTTTCATAGAAGGTTTTTCTTTCTAACTTATAACGGAAGGGCTTGCTCCCAAAAGTCAAAGCAAAATTAAGTTTTGGCGCCTTTTACCTTTTATTAGATATTATAATCCTATAATAAAACGATTTATTAAGCCTGTCAGACTCACTTGATTCATTGATATTTTTTTTTCATCGAGATTCAGTTGAAATGGCGATGGTTTTTTCTTGTTCCTGAACGGGCTTCTTCCTTTTTTTATTCCATTTTTTAGGTTTATGCTCTACCCCGAGTAAAAGGAAAAATTTGCCCGATTTTGATTTGCACATATAGGACAAATGAACCAAATACCGCGTTTTTTTTTTACTACTCCTTCTTTTTTTTTTTCAATTCATTTCTTTCACATGTCTTCTGTCAAATAGTCAACAAATTTTGAATTATATTATTTGATTTGAGCAACAGTTTTAGATCACCCTGTTTCAATTTTTTTTATAGAATTTTTTATCATAATTTTGCATATCATATAAGTAGTAATTATAAAAATATTATATATTAATTATCAATTGGGTTTTTGCTAAACGGAGCCTGGATACTTCATTTTATTAGTCCGATCACGTAAACCATAAAAAAATTTTGATAATCTAATATCAATCTAAATACTCCCTGCATTTAATTCCACTTTATTTTTTGCGCTTCGCGTTACAAATTTTTGATAATTCAATCAATCTTTTTGAGCGAAACAGAGGATATCTCGATCGAGGGAGAAAATGGGGAAATCCCATATAGCCCAATATATCTGACAAGTCGCACTATATGTCAACCCAAGATGTATCTCCTTCTCCAGGACTTCGAAAAGGTACTTTTGGAACGCCAATAGGCATGAAATTAAAAAAAAGAGAATGAAGTTCTCTATTTCACTTTGATGTGGAAACGTAAGATTGGGGTTTCGGTTTTTAATACTATTATCCTTTTTTCCTACTTTATTAATCATATTGAAATTAATGATATTTACTACATAAGTTGAATAAGCTAAAATAAAATATAAAATAAAAGTAAAGTAAGAGAGAATGAATAAAACTAAAGGAAATTTTTTACGAACGGGCTTCTGACTGATCAACAACAATAGCTATCTTGGTTCATATAAAATAGGATTCACCCCCATTGCGTATTGGTACTTATCGGATATAGAATAGATCCGCTTCCCTTTTTTCCTATGAATCGAATTGTTCCATTATTACTAACAGAATAGAACAAATATTAATCCTTTCTCCGAAATAATTACCTAAAAAGGGGGGGTACGTAGCATAGTTTTTTCCAATGCAATAAAGTTACATAGTGTCTATTTTTCGTTGATAAAGGGGTATTTCCATGGGTTTGCCTTGGTATCGTGTTCATACTGTTGTATTGAATGATCCCGGTCGTTTACTTTCTGTTCATATAATGCATACTGCTCTGGTTGCTGGTTGGGCCGGTTCGATGGCTCTATATGAATTAGCAGTTTTTGATCCCTCCGACCCCGTTCTTGATCCAATGTGGAGACAAGGTATGTTCGTTATACCTTTCATGACTCGTTTAGGAATAACCAATTCGTGGGGCGGTTGGAATATTACAGGAGGGACTATAACGAATCCGGGTCTTTGGAGTTACGAAGGGGTAGCCGGAGCACATATCGTGTTTTCGGGCTTGTGCTTCTTGGCAGCTATTTGGCATTGGGTATATTGGGATCTAGAAATTTTTTGTGATGAACGTACAGGAAAACCTTCTTTGGATTTGCCCAAGATTTTTGGAATTCATTTATTTCTTTCAGGAGTGGCTTGCTTTGGTTTTGGCGCATTTCATGTAACAGGATTATATGGTCCTGGAATATGGGTATCCGACCCTTATGGACTAACCGGAAAGGTCCAACCCGTAAACCCGGCGTGGGGCGTGGAGGGTTTTGACCCTTTTGTTCCGGGAGGAATAGCCTCTCATCATATTGCAGCAGGGACGTTGGGTATATTAGCGGGCCTATTCCATCTTAGTGTTCGTCCGCCTCAACGTCTATACAAAGGATTACGTATGGGCAATATTGAAACCGTACTTTCCAGTAGTATTGCTGCTGTCTTTTTTGCAGCTTTTGTTGTTGCTGGAACTATGTGGTATGGTTCTGCAACTACTCCCATCGAATTATTTGGTCCTACTCGTTATCAATGGGATCAGGGATACTTTCAACAAGAAATATATCGAAGAGTTAGTGCTGGACTGGCTGAAAATCAAAGTTTATCAGAAGCTTGGTCTAAAATTCCGGAAAAATTAGCTTTTTATGATTATATTGGTAATAATCCAGCAAAAGGGGGGTTATTCCGAGCGGGTTCAATGGACAATGGGGATGGAATAGCTGTTGGATGGTTAGGACACCCCGTCTTTAGAAATAAAGAAGGGCGTGAACTTTTTGTACGCCGTATGCCTACTTTTTTTGAAACATTTCCGGTTGTTTTGGTAGACGGAGACGGAATTGTTAGAGCCGACGTCCCGTTTAGAAGGGCAGAATCAAAATATAGTGTCGAACAAGTAGGTGTAACTGTTGAGTTTTATGGTGGTGAACTCAATGGAGTGAGTTATAGTGATCCCGCAACTGTGAAAAAATATGCTAGACGGGCTCAATTGGGTGAGATTTTTGAATTAGATCGTGCGACTTTGAAATCCGATGGTGTTTTTCGTAGCAGTCCAAGAGGTTGGTTTACGTTTGGACATGCTTCGTTTGCTCTACTTTTCTTCTTTGGACACATTTGGCATGGTGCTAGAACCCTCTTCAGAGATGTTTTTGCTGGTATTGATCCAGATTTGGATGCTCAAGTGGAATTTGGGGCATTCCAAAAACTTGGAGATCCAACTACAAAAAGACAAGCAGTCTGATGCAACATTGCTTTTTTTCTTCTAGTTTCTGTTTGCGATTTTATTTAATAGGTAGGGTACTGTAGGAATCTTGATTTAAATCGCTGCCGTTTCTTTGACTCTTTTTCTTTCTTTCTTTATCCAGAGGGATACTCCCAAGTAAACAAAACAGGTATGAAAGCTATAATTGTAAACCACGATCAAATTTATGGAAGCATTGGTTTATACATTTCTCTTAGTATCCACTTTAGGGATCATTTTTTTCGCTATTTTTTTTCGGGAACCACCTAAAATTTCAACTAAAAAATGAAATAATTTTTCATTATCTTCATTGACGTAATCAGCCTCCAAATATTTGGAGGCTGATTACGTCAACTAGTCCCCGTGTTCCTCGAATGGATCTCTTAGTTGTTGAGAGGGTTGCCCAAAGGCAGTATATAGAGCATACCCAGTAAAACTTACAAGTAACCCAGATATAAAGATGGCGACTAGGGTTGCTGTTTCCATTATTATAGAATTGAAAGACCACAATGGATCTATGCTAAGATCATTTATTTACAACGGAATGGTATACAAAGTCAACAGCTCGTAATGAATACAAAATAAGATTTATGGCTACACAAACTGTTGAGGATAGTTCTAGATCTGGTCCAAGAAGCACTACTGTAGGGAAGTTATTGAAACCATTGAATTCCGAATATGGTAAAGTAGCTCCTGGATGGGGAACGACCCCTTTGATGGGTGTTGCAATGGCTCTATTTGCGGTATTCCTATCTATTATTTTGGAGATTTATAATTCTTCTGTTCTACTGGATGGAATTTCAGTGAATTAGACTGAGAAGAATCTTGAAGTTCTAGCTTTTAGCTCGATACAAAAAAGTAAAGTATGTAGGTCTAACAATTTTAGCCTATTCTTCTTTGGTAGTTCGACCGCGAAATTTTTTTTCTGCATTGTATATTTCCGGAATATGAGTGTGTGACTTGTTAGAATTGACCCTATGGATAGTACAGAGAATGGGGTCTGTCATCTTTATCAAGATGGTTTTACTTCGTCGGATATTCATTCGAGTATCTGTAGCACGAAATAGATCAAATAGATCACAAAGTATTCGAACTATGATTCATACTTAATACTCAGACCTCGTAGCCGGACTTCTTTCCGTTCTATCTTATAAACTTTAATAAATCAAAATATTTTTCTGCTTTTAAACTCTTATTTGGATCAAAGGACAAACGCTTCTTTGTATTTTAGTATTTTATGGTTTTAGCCATTATAGCTATTTTTTTGATTGAATAAGTGATGATCCAATGGTTCTCACTCAGTGAACTTTGGACTTTGAAGGTTTCATTGAATTATCGTGGTTCTCGTATGAATCTGAGGTTTCAATTGATTAGTTAAGTAGGGTCTTAACAAGAGAATTCCTATCAATAATAAAGAAAACAATAAGAAATCCCCATCCCCGTTCCATACAAATACCAAATAAAAAAGACAATAAAGATAGGTAATCTAGAAGATTCAAGAGGCCTGTAACGATCAACACAACATAAAGACGAATGAGCTTACTTGATTTTTTGGCATTTAACCACAAAGAAGAGCTTTCGCATTTTGATTCTTTCATATCTTTAAATAATATTGAATGAGAGAGAAGTTTAAAACTTTATATTCCATATCCGTTTCAATCAGTATTTGGGTCTTTTTTTTGTTTGAGCTGTAC